TATTTCACTCAATCGTGGGTTTCTACACCAGGTGTTCTGCCCGTTGCTTCGGGAGGTATTCACGTTTGGCATATGCCTGCTCTAACCGAGATCTTTGGAGATGATTCCGTACTACAGTTTGGTGGAGGAACTCTAGGACACCCTTGGGGTAATGCGCCGGGTGCTGTAGCGAATCGAGTAGCCCTAGAAGCGTGTGTACAAGCTCGTAATGAAGGACGTGATCTTGCTCGCGAGGGTAATACTATTATTCGCGAGGCTTGCAAATGGAGTCCTGAGCTAGCTGCTGCTTGTGAAGTATGGAAGGAAATTAAATTTGAATTCCAAGCAATGGATACAATCTAAACTAAGTAATCACTGTTCGTCTCCTTAATTAAATTTAAAATAAAAAAACTCGGCCCAATCTTTTACTAAAAGGATTGAGCCGAATAAAACTATTCCATTTATATGTTTATTGTATCGCTCTCTATTTATAGAGACTCATTTAGATATTTAGATATATAAGCAAGATATAAAAAAAAAAAATGGAATAATAAACAACCCAAACTTTGTATTATTGTGTTGGATCCCCAATGAATCCTACGGATCCCTAGGATTGGCAGAATTGGCATATTCTTATATATATTTCGTCGATTCGGACCATGACTGTAGATATCACGTCAAGTATAAGAACTCCTTCTATCCATCTTGTATATTGTCCTTTTCGTTCCGTTCGTATATTAGATTATTCTATGAAAAAATTTTCGTCATTTCAAAAAACTAAAGGAGACACTACACTCTATTTATCGTTCCTTATTTTTTTCTTTTGATGTAAATTTGACATAGCGCGGGAAACTCTGACCTTTCTATTTATAAAGGTCTATCATATTCAATGAATGAACTGAGACCATGGATTTTTACAAAATGGAAAACAATATAATACCCACTCATTATTTAGTTAATAATCCGAATGATTTAAGATTTCATTTCTATCCTTTATTATAATTATAATTCTGATAGAAATGAAATTTATTTGCATCAAATGACTATTCATCTATTTTAGTTTCATGTGAATAGGGGGCAAGAAAGCTCTATGAAAAAATGGCGGTTCAATTCGATGTTGTCTAAAAAAGCGTTAAAACACGGGTGTGAATTAAGTAAATCAACGGACAGTCTGAGTCCTATTGAAAATACCAGGAAAAGAGAAGATTCGAGTGTAAATGATAGAGAGAAAAAGAGTCAGAGTTGGAGAAAGAGTTACCTCTTTAGTTACAGTAATGTTGATCAGTTATTTCGGGTCACGGACATTCGAAATTTCAACTCTGATGATACTTTTTTAGTTATAGTTATAGATAGTAAGGGGGACAGTTATTCCGTATATTTTGATATTGAAAATAACATTTTTGAGATTGACGCTTTTTCTACTTTTTGGGATTCAGATTGTCTTAACTCAAGATCTAAGAGTGACGATACCTATAATGATTATTACACGTATGATACTAAATATAATTGGAATAATTACATTAATAATTCCATTGACAATTATCTTTATTCTCAAATCCGTGTTGGGAGTTCCATTCTAAGCGGTAGTGATAATTACATTGATAATCCCATTTTGAGTTACATTTTAAGTGAAGGTAGAAGTCTAAGAACTATCACAAATGATAGTAATTTAACTAAAAGAGAAAATCTTGATGTAAGAGAAAATCTTGATGTAAGAGAAAATCTTGATTTAAAAGAAAAAATAAGGAATTTGTGGGTTCAATGCGACAATTGTTATTTCTTAAATTATAAAAAATTTTTCGCAAAGATCCACCTTAATATTTGTGAAGAATGTGGATATCATTTGAAAATGAGTAGTTCAGATAGAATTGAACTTCTGATTGATCCGGGGACTTGGAATCCTATGGATGAAGATATGGTTTCTGTGGATCCTCTTGAATTTCATTCGGAGATGGATGAAGATATGGTTTCTGTGGATCCTCTTGAATTTCATTCGGAGATGGATGAAGATATGGTTTCTGTGGATCCTCTTGAATTTCATTCGGAGATGGATGAAGATATGGTTTCTGTGGATCCTCTTGAATTTCATTCGGAGATGGATGAAGATATGGTTTCTGTGGATCCTCTTGAATTTCATTCGGAGGAGGAATCTTACAAAGATCGTATTAATTTTGATCAAATAAAGACAGGGTTAACTGAAGCTGTTCAAACAGGTATAGGTCAACTATACGGTATTCCTGTAGCAATTGGGGTTATGGATTTTGAGTTTATAGGAGGTAGTATGGGATCGGTAGTCGGGGAAAAAATAACCCGGTTGATTGAATATGCTAGTAATAAATTACTACCCCTTATTATAGTATGTGCGTCTGGAGGAGCACGCATGCAAGAAGGAAGCTTGAGCTTAATGCAAATGGCTAAAATAGCATCTGTTTTATATGATTATCAATCAAATAAAAGGTTATTCTATGTATCAATTCTTACATCTCCTACGACAGGTGGGGTAACAGCCAGTTTTGGGATGTTGGGGGATATCATTATTGCCGAACCCAACGCCTACATTGCATTTGCGGGTAAAAGAATAATTGAACAAATATTGAATGAGACAGTACCTGAGGGTTCACAAGAAGCCGAATATTTATTCCATAAGGGTTTATTTGATCCAATCGTACCACGCAATCTTTTAAAAGGCGTTCTAAGTGAGTTATTTCAGCTGCACGCCTTTTTTCCTGTAAAAAAAATAAATAAAGTCGAGAATTAAAGTAAATTCTTTGCTTTGTGTCCAAAAGTTTTTTATTAGAATCAAAAATAAGATGAAAAAAATGCGATTATTAGATTAATATAGCTATATGTAGAAAGCTCCTTTTTTTTACTTCTACATTCTTTGCACTTTTTATATACTATATTCACTTCTAAAGAATAGATATAAGACTTAATTAATTAGAATTCTAATTAATTAATATAATAACATAATTTTAATTAATTAATTAATATAATAACATAATAACAACAAAAAATATAACAAACAGGTACAATTATAGTAGATCGAGGTACCCATTCTATGACAACTATTAACTTTCCCTCTATTCTTGTGCCTTTAGTAGGCCTAGTCTTTCCGGCAATTGCAATGGCTTCTTTATTTCTTCATGTTCAAAAAAACAAGATTGTTTAAACCCTGTGGCCAAAATCTCTGTTTTAAAAACTTAGGCTTGAATTCTAACACATATATATATTTAGCAGAATCATATACTACGTGATTTTTTAATAACAGAAAGAGCCCTTATACATGTGGAAACATAGTATAGGGTTAGAGTTTTTATAACTAATTGGGTGAATTACTGATAAACTAAAAAATAAAGATAAAAAAGGTAAAGTTTCACATCAGATTATAAGACTAGTTGATGAGAGTTACATCGAAAACATAACTTTGTTATTATATTTTTCTTTTTTTTCTCATATATTCAATATTTTTTTTTAATTATTATAATGGGAACTTGACTTAATTTTTTTTTTTTGATATAATTAATCAATCGTTATTTAATTATAAAATTAATCAATCGGAAGTTTACTTTTTTTTTTTTAATTTCTCATATATTTTAATTTTTTTTTAATTATTATAATGGGAACTTGACTTAATTTTTTTTTTTTGATATAATTAATCAATCGTTATTTAATTATAAAATTAATCAATCGGAAGTTTACTTTTTTTTTTTTTAATTTCTCATATATTCAATGCGAAGTTGATATCATCTTGTACCTACAAATAAAAAAACTTTGGCTACTTAATTCAATATCCAATGACTTAATTATTATTAAATGGAATCAGATCTATTATGAATTGTCGATCAGAGCGTATATGTATAGAACTTATAAGAGGATCTCGAAAAATAAGTAATTTAGTCTGGGCCATTATCCTTTTTCTAGGTTCATTAGGATTCATATTGGTTGGAATTTCTAGTTATCTCGGTAGGAATTTTATATCCTTATTTCCCCCCCAGCAAATTCTTTTTTTTCCACAAGGGATCGTGATGTCTTTCTATGGAATCGCAGGCCTCTTTATTAGCTCCTATTTGTGGTGTACAATTTCGTTGAATGTAGGTAGCGGTTATGATTTTTTCGATAAAAAAGAAGGAATAGTATGTATTTTTCGTTGGGGATTTCCTGGAAAAAACCGTCGCATCTGCCTCCGATTTCTTATAAAAGATATTCAGGCTATTAGAATAGAATTTAAAGAAGGCATTTATACTCGTCGTGTCCTTTATCTGGAAATAAGAGGCCAGGGGGCCATTCCTTTGACCCGTACGGATGAAAATTTGACTCCACGAGAAATTGAACAAAAAGCTGCTGAATTGGCCTCTTTCTTGCGTGTACCAATTGAAGTATTTTGAAATGATAAATACTTTCTGTCTTTCTTAACTCGGAGTAAAAAAAAATCTACAATACTCTTTTTCAAACTTTTTCGCCGGCATACCTAACTTAATGGAAATTTTATCAGAACGCCCACTCGAGTCAAAGCAGACGTATAAAGAACAACCAAAAAGGTAAACTTTTTTTTCTACAAATACAACGCAAATACAACGAAGGGGTCTTTGGATGTTAATAAACTAAATTTAGTAACAAATAAAAAAAAAAAAAGAATTGATGGGCTCATCCCATATATATATATAAATGGATTCTTTTTTTTACCCTGTATTGGGAATTAATAGGTTAGATACAATACACGAAATCATATCAAATTTTTCCATTATTTATTTTTTAGCAATCTTTTTTTGTTCGCTTTAATAATCAAGCACTTGGATTTTTTATAATTATAACGAGACTAAAATTTTTTTAATTTTATCTTGTTTTGACTCTTTTTTTTACTTTTTCACATTCAAATCCTCAATTCTTTTTTTGTACTATGCTTAACTCGTGAAATTTTTCGCAATATTTTAACGTTTGGTAGAAAGTAAATTCTTTCGTCGTGAAATAAAAAAAATGCATTAATTTTTAATTGATGTGGCTCTGACGCGTAGTCATCGAAGGAAAGGCATTTTTTTGTGACCGATTGTAATATCTGAAAACACGCATTTTATTCATTCGAATTAGAAGTGTACTCTTTTTCTAGTTCTGTATTCTTTCAAGATTCAAGACCTAATAAAAAAAGAGACTAAATGCATGGATTGGCTACTTGTAATAGACTTCATGTTTGATAGAACTACTAGATCTAGATCGCATAGAGTCGACGAATGCGACGAGTTTATAAACATAAACAAATTATTATTATAGATGAAAAAATTTGAAAAAAAGAAAACATTTATTACTTTTCTATATCTTGTCTCTATAGTCTTTTTACCTTGGTGGATCGCGTTATCATGTCAAAAAAGTCTGGAATCCTGGGTTACTAATTGGTGGAATACTAAGCAATTGGAACCTTTTTTAAATGATATTCAAGAAAAGAGTTTTGTAGAAAAATTCATCGAATTAGAAGAGCTGCGCTTGTTGGACGAAATGGTAAAGGAATACCCGGAAACGCATCTACAAAAACTTCGTGTCGGAATCCACAACGAAACGATTCAATTTATCAAGATGTACAATGAGGATTGTATCCATATGATTTTGCAATTCTCGACAAATATAATATGTTTCTTTATTCTAAGTAGTTATTCTATTCTGGCGAATAAAGAACTTATTCTTATTAATTCTTGGGTTCAAGAATTCCTATATAACTTAAGTGACACAATAAAAGCTTTTTCTATTCTGTTATTAACGGATTTTTTTACTGGGTTTCATTCGATCCGCGGTTGGGAACTAATGATTAGCTCTATCGGTAAAGATTTTGGATTTGCTCATAATGATCCAATTATAGTGTTTCTTGCTTCCACTTTGCCGGCCATTCTAAATACATTTTTTAAATATTGGATTTTCCACTATTTAAGTCGTGTATCCCCATCACTTGTAGTGATTTATGATTCACTGACTGACTGAAAGGAAAAAAGATAATAAGGATATAAATACAATTATAATTTTTAATTATAATGTTTCTTTTTTTGTACATAAACATAAGCAAACCATTCAAAATCATACTTTATCTTTCCATTTTTAACCATCCAAGGCGGGCCGATCTGTCTATATTCCAGTAATATTCTTTCTTATTTCATTAGATTAAGTTTAAAGTTTCAGTTAAAGTAAATAGCAGAATCGCGGATAGGAAACTATACTAGCAACCTACCCAATTTATTGTAGAAATTTTTGGGATAAATGATTGGACCATGCAAATGCAAACTATAAATACTTTTTCTTGGATAAAAGAACAGATTCCTCGGTTCATTTCCGTCTCGCTCATGATATATATAATGACTAAGCCCTTCAGTTCAAATGCGTATCCCATTTTTGCCCAGCAAGGCTATGAAAATCCGCGAGAAGCGACTGGACGCATTGTATGTGCCAATTGCCATTTAGCTAACAAGCCCGTGGATATTGAGGTTCCCCAAGCGATTCTTCCGGATACTGTATTTGAAGCAGTTGTTCGAATTCCTTATGATATGCAATTAAAACAAGTTCTTGCTAACGGCAAGAAAGGGGGATTGAATGTAGGGGCTGTTCTTATTTTACCTGAGGGATTTGAATTAGCCCCGGCTGATCGTATTTCGCCAGAGATGAAAGAAAAGATCAGAAATCTTTCTTTTCAGAGTTACCGTCCCAATAAAAAAAATATTCTTGTGATAGGTCCTGTTCCCGGGCAAAAATATAGTGAAATCACCTTTCCTATTCTTTCCCCGGACCCTGCTACTAAGAAAGATATTTACTTTTTAAAATATCCGATATATGTAGGTGGGAACAGAGGGAGGGGTCAGATCTATCCTGACGGAAGCAAGAGTAATAATACAGTTTATAATGCCACAGCAACGGGTATAGTAAAGAAAATTTTACGAAAAGAAAAAGGCGGATACGAAATAAGCATAGCGGATGCCTTGGATGGACGTGAAGTGGTTGATATTATCCCTCCAGGACCGGAGCTTCTTGTTTCAGAGGGTGAATCTATCAAACTTGATCAACCATTAACGAGTAATCCTAATGTGGGTGGATTTGGTCAGGGAGACGCAGAAATAGTCCTTCAAGACCCATTACGCGTACAAGGTCTTTTGTTCTTCTTTGCATCTGTTATTTTGGCACAAATTTTTTTGGTTCTTAAAAAGAAACAGTTTGAGAAAGTTCAATTGTCCGAAATGAATTTCTAGATTCGTGGATTTATCAACATAAAGATCGTAACAAGAAGATAATTCGTATTGACAATTCTTTGATAATTTTAGACGATCAATAAAAAATTATGAAAAAGTTTATTTATATTTTTGTCTCCATTTACAAAAAGTCTGAAATTATTACTTTAATAATACATTACATTATTAGTTATAATATAACTATCGCGAAGAAAACTATTTGACTTTTTCACCTTTTTCAATCGAAATTGGAATGATGTTACTATTATCATCATATATCATATTTCAATGTCATAGAGTGGATCAAAAGTTTTTTATTACAGAA